TGAGTTGTTAGTCGTAGAATATTATTCTCGTCAGACTTGAACCTAACAAAATTAAGAAAGAAAGGTTCATAGAATTTAGTCCCCTTTTCGCCGAACTAAATAGATCTAAGGGCCTTAATCCATCCGCATTTTTTCACCTATCACAAATGGATCAACAGTAGGATTTTTTTTTATTTTTTGCTCTTTCCTATTTTATAACCACAATAATTAGGAATAGAGAATTTCTATCAAATAAGGGTCTTATTGCGGGAATAATGGTTTCAATTGTTATTTGATTTGATACATTGTGGTCGATAACATTGGTGAATTAACAGAAACGGAAAGAGAGGGATTCGAACCCTCGGTAAACAAAAGCCTACATAGCAGTTCCAATGCTACGCCTTGAACCACTCGGCCATCTCTCCTACATAATCTTATTATTGACCAGAAACTGAGTGAATAGCGAGTTATTCATATTACTGCAGTACAGGTACGACCGATCACTAGTTACATAGGAAGAATTCCTTTCCCATTTAATATTTCTCAACAAAAACTTCTCTCATTCATCAGCTACCCCGCGGATCTATTCCAAATTTATGAATCGTCCCATGGATTTTTATATTTCGATTGTATGGCGTGGTGTATACACGTTATGCAAACAGAAGGTATGGTTACTCTACTCTATTTTTTCATGGAATGATTATTCCATTCTTTTTTCTCTTTGGATCATAACCAAATCAAAACTTCTCGAGTTATTAGAATCTGTAGTAAAAAAAGTCCTTGGTTATTTAACTTAGATGAAATAGTAATAGTTCCGCTCATTGGTATACTACAAAAATGGGAATGAAATCAATCTGATTCCAATATCTCATATCTTTCCCAAACAAAAGGGGACAATTTAAGTGGAAAGCCCATATCTATTTAATATCTATTTATTAGAATAAAATTAGTCTGTTTTTATGTTATTTCGTACTGTATAATTCCTTTGCTTTGTTTGTGGGATCATTTTCCCCGAGGGGTAATGAAAAGAATTCTAGAATGGATTGCTAATTATGCCTAGATCTCATATAAATGGAAATTTTATTGATAAGACCTCTTCAATTGTAGCCAATATCTTATTACGAATAATTCCGACAACTTCAGGAGAAAAAAAGGCATTTACCTATTACAGAGATGGTGCGATTTGATTCTTTTTTCTTGTTTTTTTTAGCCCTCACCTCAGTCTTACGAGAAAGAGACGCGGTTCGGTATAGAAAGAACGAAATTCTTGAAATAAACCTACGCTCGGTGAAGGTGAAGTTTGGAGATAGAACAATTCCTTCTATCGTGTATCCTCGATTGATGCAGCCTCAGATGTTTCAATTGTTGCTTTGAGTATTGAGCGAAAGGTTACACCTATGGGTTCTGTATTGCGGGTCAATCCTACACTACATTAGTACCAATAGACGGCATAAGGGAAAAAGCACTACACCTAGGAATCAACAACACAAAAACTTTGTTATAAATTCCCCCTTTCCTTATCGGTATCGGGACTAACAAGAATGGTTGGGACAACAAACATCCATCTCGTTTGTACTTTGGATACCCGTATAACCATCAAAGATCGTTGAAGTGACTAATTCCTGGAAATAGAAGGCGTTGAGAACAAAGAAATTGTTGGAGTTACCATTTATATCTAACACTAATATGATTGGTGTTAAGAAAAAACCTCTTGCGGGAAGGCTGGCTAGAGATTTCTTGTAAAAATACTAGTTCCTTTCAGTTCATAATGAGATGAGAATAGTTCAATTTTTATTCTATGGATTATTCCCCTTAGTACTATGCGCAGAAGGGAGGAGCCGTATGAGATGAAAATCTCATGTACGGTTCTGGAACGGAGATTTTTTGAATAGAATGAACGACCGTAACGGATGTTGGCTCAATCCGAAGGAAATTATGCGGAAGCTTTACAGAATTATTATGAAGCTACGCGACCAGAAATTGATCCCTATGATCGAAGTTATATACTCTATAACATAGGCCTTATACACACAAGCAATGGAGAGCATACAAAGGCTTTGGAATATTATTTCCGGGCACTAGAACGAAACCCATTCTTACCACAAGCTTTTAATAATATGGCCGTGATCTGTCATTACGTGCGACTATCTCCACTATAGAAATAAGGAAAAAAGCAAAGATCAAATTGGCTAGTAAATACTAGAAAAAATAGGCTTTCTACATAATGCATCGTCCAAAGCAACGATTTTTATCAGCTGTAGCAAGGAAAGAGACTTCACGAGAACCAAAATAGGAAGAAAAAAAAATGAGTGCAGCCTATATACTATATTCTATGGATAAAGGATCAAATTGATAGAGAAAGCACCGTAAAGATCAATTAGCGAGCTATTGAGTCGATACAGTTAAGAACTGCTTACTTATGTCATGATATGGGACATAAGTTAGGAATCAACTTATGTAATAGAGTCGATCCACTAAGGTATTGAGCAGCGGTGTAGCATCAGATCCCAAAGATAGTAAG